CGATCATAGGGATCAATTTCTAGTCGCATAGCTTCATAATAATTCTGTAAAGCTTCTGCATAATTTCCTTCGGATTGAGCGGACATCCGTTACGGTCGTCATTCGATTCAAAGAACCTCCGTTCCAGAACCGTACGTGAGATTTTCATCTCATACGGCTCCTCTCTTATATGCATAATAAGAATAATACTATAGAATATAGAATCAAAAGAATCAAAAAAGAATGAAATATTCTCATTATGGACTGAGCAGGGCTAGTGTTTTTACAAAAAATCTCTAGCCAACCCCCTGTAAAAGATCTTTTTTTAACATCAAGCATATTGGGATTAAATAAAAATGTTAAGTTAACTCCAACAGTTTCTTTGTCCTCAACGTCCCTTAATTTCTAGGAATTAGCCACTTCAACAGTCTTCGATGGTTATATGGGTATCGAAAGTACAAACAAGATGGTTGTTTGTTGTCCCAACCATTCCCCTTAGTCCCAATCCCAATAAAAATAAAGAAAAGGGATAATTTAGAACAAAATTTTCGTCTTGTTGATTCCTAGGTGTAGTGCTTCTTCCTCTATGCCGCCTATTTGTACTAATAGAGTAGGGTTAACCTACAATACAGAACCACAATCATAGGTGTAACCTTTCGCTCAATGCTAGAATCGACAATTGAAGCATCTGAGGCTGCATTAATCGGGGATACACGACAGAAGGAATTGTTTTATTTCGAAACTTCACCTTCAACAAGCGTAGAGTTATTTCAAATCTTTCTATTGTCGTTCTCCTAAGACTTGAAGCGGTAAATAAAAAAAAATCAAATCACACCATCTCTGTAATAGGTAAATGCCTCTTTTTCTCCTGAAGTTGTCGGAATTATTCGTAATAAGATATTGGCTACAATTGAAAAGGTCTTATCAATAAAATTTCCAGTTATCCGGGATCTAGGCATAGGTAGAAATCCTTTTTCTGATTTACCTCTCGTGAGAAAATGATCTCACACAAAAGTGATTATATAGTACGAAATAACATAAAAACAGACTCAACTCATAAAAAAAAGGGTAGGCCGGTCCTTCGAGTCGTTCCAATTCATTTATTTAAGCCAGTATAGATATCAGAAAAAGATGGAACACCGTCTTCGCAAACATGAATATGAATAGAAATTTTTTTGTTTTTCATTTTTAATAAAGAGTTTTTCACAAAACAAATTCTTTATCCCCGGGTCCCGAAGGAAAGGTCTTTATTTGCTTAAAAGTTTTGTATTTTTAGAGTTAGAATTGATTGTACGTACCATACCTGTCCAACAATCTAATATGAATGACTCGCGATTCGTTCAGTGTCTGGGCCATAATCATTATGTAGGAGAGATGGCCGAGTGGTTCAAGGCGTAGCATTGGAACTGCTATGTAGGCTTTTGTTTACCGAGGGTTCGAATCCCTCTCTTTCCGTACCTTCACCTAATTTATCAATGAATGTTACTGACCGCAATGTATCAAATCATATAACAATCGATACCTTTATTCCATTCCAAAGTTAGACCTTTCCTTGATATAGATTCTCTATTCCTAATTTCTGCGGTATAGAAAAAAAATACCGGAAAGAGTGTACAAAGAATGAAAATATCCTTACCATTCTATGATATATGAATGGGAGAAAAATCCCCCGACCAAAAGGGTCTCTTTACTTAGGCGGCAAGAAACAAAATTGTACGAACCCTTGTTGATTCTAGTTAGGTTTAAGTTTGACGAGAATAATATTCTACGACTAACAATTCATTTATTTTTAAGCCAACCCATTTACTATCTATTATTTGATTGACCACTCCTTTATATTGGAATGGGTGAAGAATCAAATGTTTTGGCAATTCTTCCTGGGGGGATGAATCAAGATCATTTTGAATCATAGCTCTAGATTTTTGTTCATTCCTCGCTGTAATAATATCTCGAGGTTTGCAACGATAACTTGGTATATCTACTATACGACCATTAACTAAAATATGTCTATGGTTAACTAATTGGCGGGCTCGAGGAATAGTTGACGCCATACCCAATCGAAAAAGGATATTATCCAAACGCATTTCAAGTAATTGTAGTAAAACCAGACCCGTTGATCCTTTGACTTTTGCGGCGATACGAACGTATTTAAGTAATTGTCGTTCTGTAAGACCATAATGAAAACGTAATTTTTGTTTTTCTTCTAAACGAATACGATATTGAGATTTTTTACTGGAGCGCGATTGATTTCTAAGATCACTCCCAGCTCTAGGCCTTTTACTAGTTAGTCCCGGTAAAGCCCCCAGACGGCGTATTTTTTTGAAACGAGGCCCTCGGTAACGTGACATAAAGACTCCTTATTTTCCTTATTTTATTGAAATTTCATAAACCTAAATTAAAACTGAACTAAAGGATAAATATGATAAATGAAGAAAAATCCGCGGAAGTATTCTAATTATATTACATTACAGAGAATAATGAGATGGATTGTACCAATATCCGTCCGAATATTATTGCATATATCATATATATATAAATAATGTATATAGAAAATAAAAAGAAAAAAGGTCCTTTTCTTGTTCTTAATTTATTCCGCAGGGATTTACTTACTCTAACTTTTAGTCATAATTTAATTGGAAGTTCCTATCACATAATTTTGGGTGACCTTTTGAAAAAAGGGGGAAACCCTTTTTAATGTTTTTGGATTTCAAAAAGACATTATCAATCATGTAAAAAATCAAACAATAGAGAAAAGCCCGCTATCGGAGTCGAACCGATGACCATCGCATTACAAATGCGATGCTCTAACCTCTGAGCTAAGCGGGCTCACATAACTGAAATTGTCCATACATAGGAATTTAGTAAACTACTGGAATCTTAGCTATTAACTTTCCATTCTTTTCATTCTTAGTTATTCATAATTAATATGACTCAAAATGAAAAAAAAAAAGAAAAGAATCGACCGTTTGAGTATTCAAAATTACACGAGAAACATGAGAGGAAGAGGGGCATATAATATATAATATATGTGGTATATCTATATTGAATTGCGGATACAGAAATGATAGAATCATTTCTGATTAGGGCAAATAGGGTCTTCGATAGAGATGAAAGAAGATAAACAAAAAATAAAATAAAATAAAAGGAAACACTTTTCTAGGAATCGGTATCTACTGATTTCAACTGTTCTAGTAGAATCTAAATCAAAGAAAAAAAAAAGGGGGGAATGGCATAATATAATAATAAGATTTGAATCTCAAAACAAAAAGAAAAAGGGGGGATATGGCGAAATTGGTAGACGCTACGGACTTAATTGGATTGAGCCTTGGTATGGAAACTTACTAAGTGATAACTTTCAAATTCAGAGAAACCCTGGAATTAAAAATGGGCAATCCTGAGCCAAATCCGGTTTTCCGAAAATAAACAAAGGTTCATAAAGACAGATAAAAACAGAATAAAAAAGGATAGGTGCAGAGACTCAATGGAAGCTGTTCTAACAAATGGGGTTGACTGCGTTGCATTCGTAAAGGAATCCTTGTATCAAAACTCCAGAAAAGATAAAGTAAAAGATAACCCTATATACATACGTACTGAAATAGTATCTCAAATGATTAATGACGCCCCCAATCTGTACTGTATTTTTTTAGATTTCTATGAAAAAATACAAAAATTGTTTTGAATCGATTCCAAGTTGAAGAAAGGATCGAATATTAATTGATCAAATAATTCACTCCATAGTCTGATAGATAACTGATTAACCGGACGAGAATAAAGATAGAGTCCCATTCTACATGTCAATATTGACAAGAAGGAAATTTATAGTAAGATGAAAATCCGTCGACTTTAGAAATCGTGAGGGTTCAAGTCCCTCTATCCCCAATCCCCCCCACTTCCTAATTATTTATCCTATTTTTTCTTTTCACAAGCCTTGTGATAGATATGATACACATACAAATGACCGTCTTTGCCCTTTGAGAAAAAGAAGGAATTCCCCTTGGAAATTGGAATGATTAACAATCTAAATCATTACTTTACTCGGATTGAAACTTAAGAAGTCGTCTTTTTATTTATTTTAAAGATACAAAACATTCCGGGTCCTGGATAAGACTTTAGAATATTTTTTCGGCTTTTTTTTAATTGACACAGACCTAAGACATCTAGTAAAATGAGTAGAACGACGTGTAGGAAATGGTCGGGATAGCTCAGCTGGTAGAGCAGAGGACTGAAAATCCTCGTGTCACCAGTTCAAATCTGGTTCCTGGCACATGATTAATTTGTCTATGAGTACATTTGTCTATGAGTACTTATTCTACAACTTAAACTTAATTAAATTAATTGATATAGATAATACATATTCATTAATAGTCTAGATCACGATACATACTTATCGATCTAAGTGTCTGGAGATATAGCCTTTATTAGATTAGAGATTAGAGTATTTATTAGAGTATATGTTCTAAAATATAGATATGTTATTATGTATATGTTCGAAAGTTATGTAAATATGTTCGAAAATATCTAAAAGGAAAAAAATTAGATTCTATTTCCTCTTTTTTATTATTTATTTGTTATTTGTTCCTAATGTGTCTGCTCTCGGTCAAAAAGAATGTTAATGCTTCATTTTCATATAGATTCGAAAGGTTAAATTAGTTGGTTAAAAGACTTAAAAGTATAGTCTAGAAAGGTTGAAGAGTGGGAAATATCCAAGATTCATCTCAGGTAGAGTACAAATAGAATCCGACCCTCTTTTATTTCTTTTTATTTTTTTTCATATTCTATTTCTTCATTTACATATTCTAGTTCTTCATTTACTCCTCTATGACTTTATATAGCTCATCTAAGAGATGTGTGCGGTACAAAGTTCATGATGCGGAACGCGTTTAATTCATCCTATTAGCTCGGCTCATCCGAAAAAAATATCTTCCAAATTGGAGAATCCAATGAATCCCTACCTAATTGTATTGCCTTTTTTTAGTCTATCCGTATCCATAATAATATGAATGAGACGTCAATGACTTTCT